TTGAAAGGCAGTGAATACTAGAGCAAGTGAAACGGTACTACCAATAGCTTTTATCGATTAAGTTTTTCCGTCATGGCCGTTACTAATTGATTGAATAACGGGCTGGCCGTTCTGTTGGCCCCTAGTTCAATAAAAGCTATTTGTAGTACCGGTTTCCATTCATGGAGTGGAATGTTCCGTTGCTGGAAATCCGCACGTATAACATCTTTGATAACTCGACCCCAATGTTGGGGAGTTTGCGGAGGAAAAAAGTGCCCATCCGCTGTTAAGGTCTGCATCAAATCACTGATCGCCTTGTGCTCCGTTCTAATCTGGGCCATCATTTGTTGATTGGCTTCCGCCTGTTCCACCTCTTGCAAGGCTTCCCATAAAACTTCCTGGCTTATCCCAGGGGTCTCCACCCGGGGGGGACTGGCTTGCTGCGTCATTGGGCCAACGCCCGTAGATGAGGCTGGAAGCGGGGAAACACCAAAGATGGTACTGTTTACCAACGGAAAGCATGGGAGAAAGAAAGAAAGAAAGAAGGGTGAATAAAAAGCAATCAAAGTGCCCCTTGCAGCTTCTTTCTCAAAGTTGAGATTAAAAAACGATGCTTCCTTGGCCGTGTGGAACATGGATTAGCATTATGTCATTCCTACAGGGGATCCCCCATTCAGGATTGGAAGAAGTGCTATATGAGGACTTCGAGATCAAATAGAATATGTTTCTTTCCATTCCTCGTGAGCCACTTATTTCTCCGAAACAAGAGATCAAAGTGATTTTCCTCCTTTTTCCCAATAAGTCGACGGCGTTACACCATTGGGATACTTCGAATAAACTGGAGTACATATAGGATACACCGGTGCTAAAACCTTTTAGCAAGATATCTTCCAAACTCTTGGGGTCGTTGCTCCGGATGTTGTTCTCCCGGTGTGAAACCAGTTGGTTCCGTAGTTTTAGAATTCTGCTGATCCCAAGTACTCCATCTCCATCATTGCATATGGGAATATAGAAAGTAAAGAGGAAAAGGCATGACCAGAAGAATTGTGTGAAATAAGTAAATTTATCCAGTTGAGGCATTCTTGATTGAGAAAAAAAAATTCCCTCCAGACAGCTTAACTCCGTCAAGCCTGTACGAGTAGTGAAGAACTATATATAACTTTTTTTGTTGGTTGTTGACCAACGGAAAGCATGGAAAAAAAGAAAAAGGGAGGTGGAGAAGGCCCGGAAAGCCCTCACTTTATTGAGGGGGGATCAAATGGGAGAAAGAAAGGCGCACAAAGAAGGGCGCTAGCGCCCGCCCAGATCAAGGGCGGTCTCTTTTAGAAACAAAAGAGTCAAAGTATTCGCTCCGGTGGCCCACCCTTTCTAGACTTTTGAAGATAGCATGGAGGGTCTTCAATGAAAAGTCTCCGCCCTTCTTTGTCTTTATAAATTGAGCCCCGGTTTCAAGCCAGTTCCCGTTTTGATCAAGCTCCCCCATTTTTAAGAGTATCTTTCTTTTTATTTCAAAAATGGAGGAAGCTTGCTCAAAAAGGGTATTAGAAGGAGGAAGCTCCCCTTTGTACTTGCAAATCAAACTCAAATAGATTTGGGAAAGGCTTTCCCCCCCAATCCGCGGCTCAATAGGATCGTAGCCCTCCTGGGGAGCGGGGAAGGGAACTTCCGCCAGTTCTTGCACCGGAGCCTGCGGCGGCTGGACTGGTTGGAGCCCCTCCGCAGGGTTAGGGTGGTTCATCGCGTCTGCAGCCGCTTGGGCGGCCGCCCCCAGAAAGGGTTGTACCGCGGCGAATAATTCCTCCATGGCTATCTCGTAATCATTCGATTCCGCCCCTACTTCAATTAAGGCTAGCTCCTACTCCTCCTTCTCCTTTAGGATAGGATCGTCGTTGGTCCTTCTTTCACTTGCTTGCTGGTAAAGATGCTCGATTGCAGCTGTCAGCTACCTCTGCCTGGCTGCTGCTTGCTCGACCATCTCTTAAGAGATTTCCAAATCTACTATTTTCATCCTGAATCCCACCCATTCTAATCCAAGAGAAGCATTGGAGAAGACTTTCTTCCGGACTATTCTGTGACATCACAAGTCTATAACAGAAGAAAGATGGGTCCGCTATCTCCCTATGGCTTTCTAAGAAGCTAGACCCAATAACCAATAATCAGCCCTTAGGTGCAGCCATCTCTTTCTTTCTGGATGTGTCTTCTGAGTGGTAGTTATACGAGTTGGGTGTGTTAAGCATAGGTTTTCTTCTCTCCTTCAGCGTTCTCGGCTCATTCAGTAGTTCACCCATTAAATTTCGAGTAGATCTTTCCTTTACCGTACCGCTGTTTCCGTGTCTATTTATATAAAATACCTTACCATGGTCAATGCTCAGCCTAATATCCCACGTCTTGCTCGTAGCGATGCCGATTCCTCTAGCGGCTCAATCGTATGAGATCAATCCTTTCGGTTGAATGTCCTATGCTATGGCCCGCCCCTCTTTACGCGAACGAATCCGTATTATTATATGTAAATGTGAACGGATCCTTTATTTTATTTTAAGCAATTATTCGCTCCAAGACAAGACCTTCGAGCCATACCATAAGCAAAATCGATACCATGCAGGAACAGCCTTCATTATACTTAGTAGAGTAGGGGGTAGAGATGCTCGACTGGTTGATGACCTGAACTCAATCTTCACGTGAGAGCTGCTTGAAAGATATATTCTTAGTCTCTATCACAAAAGTGGTATATTCTATCATAACAGTAAGAACTTTAATTCTTCTTTCTTCTAGAACTAATAGGGAAGAAGATTTATGGTAGGGTCCCATTGGTGTGCATCCAGTAGGAATTGAACCTACAAATTCTCCTCTTGTATAGGTTGTGCGCTTTAACCATTCGGCCATGGATGCAAAGAGACTCAGTGAGTGAACTCGATATTCCTTCTCTCTCCGTTGGTTAGCTAGTGTCATTCTTCGGTTTCTTGGGTTTCTTAGCCTCTGTAGGTTGGTCTAATCCTGTTGGGGATTGAGTAAGAGTGCTTGGAGCTTCCTGTTCATCCGCCACGTTGATTTTTCCTTCTTCTATGAAATCTTGGACTTTTTTGCGTCTCTGCAGCTCTCTATGAGAGTTCGTGAAGCTGGTTTTCGTAGATATTCTGCAAAACCAGAGCACGTGCGTCCTCATTATAATAGACACTGGTATCGCCACATCCTTGTGGCGTTCTCTCCCGGTGGTATCCTACCACTCCCATTTCAGGTTTGGTTAGGGTTCCCAGATGGAATATTAATCACTTGTTATCATATGGGTATGGTGCGAGACATGCTTGTGTCTTCGTGTTCTCCGGATTGGGGTCATGGGGAGCGCTTTGCCACTGATCTCGATTTGAAGCTCGATGAGGACACCGGCTTGCTGACAGAAAGGCTTTTTCTCGGGTTAAAGCCTGTTTGGCTTATTGCGCGTGGTAGTACAGGGCGAGAGTTTACTTCTCAATCCCCGTTGAGAGTCTCCTTGATCCTCCGGCCGTGTGTTTTAGGCCGGATCGGAAAGACCAATTATCAAAGTTTCCAAAATATGGTCTGATGTTCCGGTGCTATTACCTCGTCCGCCAGAAAGTCTCTCCGATTCCTTTCGGAGAGAAAGCGGTCAGGTTGACTTTCGACGTCGTGTCATCTCGTATTTGGTCTAGATCTTATCAATGGTTAGATAAGATTGAAAGAAAACTCTGGAAGAGTGCTGTGGTCTTGCTATGGCTCTGGCGCCGAAAGGCCCCCCGAGTCTTCTGGTAGGATACAGTAATAAGACTGTAAGCGCATCTGAGCGCCTTTTTTCCGCGACAATCAATATATGGACACTAAGGTTAGTGCCATAAGGCGAAGCGGGACATGTTCGACCTCACGTCTAACCAGCGTCAGGTCGAACGAGCCCCCTAGTTCTTCTTTGAAGACCGGAACATTAGCAACGAAGTCTTTACGGTCGAGGCCGGATTTCCAAAGTGGGAAATGTACTTTGACGGCGCATCCAGAACAGAACAAATGGAAGGTCAAACTCCAAAGACCCGTTCAGGCGCAGGAGTTGTATTCGTCACACCACAGAAAGGCGTTAACCATTTTTCTTTTGCGTTACTGAAAGGCTGTTCAAACAATGAAGCTGAATACGAAGCGCTCATTGCCGGCCTCCTGGTAGCCTTACAAATTTTTATAAAGGTCTTCACACGATCTATGGGGATTCGCAGTTAATCATTCGCCAGTTCTAGGGTACATATGAAGTACGAAAACCAGAATGAATGCCCTACCACGCCATGACTATGGAGCTCATGAAACAGTTCGAGGCTACTCGAATTCTGCCACGTACAAAGACAAAGGAGAAAGAACGACAAGGCAGACGCATTAGCCAAGTTAGTAGCCACTGACGCAGCCTCCCCTGGTGGCAGAACAGAAGTCATTATGTTAAACTAATACCAAGAATCAACATCAGGCTAACACAGCCACCAAATCTTTCAGTGCACATTGCACTCTTCATACCAAGACCCGAGCAACATAAGTGCTCGCCATACTCCATAATCACATCAATAACAAAAAGAATAAACTACGAAGGTTTAAGTTTACAGGCCCAAACGAATATACATGTATATGCACTAACAACAGTGTGCAGGAAAACAAAAAGAAAAGAATGGGATCAGTCATCCTCGTCGTCCTCATCATCATCGTCAGCTCCAGCCCTGGGTCCCACAACTGGCTACACCCGAAAGGAAGCATCGATCTCTCTAGGAATCACTCTCAGTCTCAAAGGAAGACAAGTCATCTACGGTAAATAGTAGAACGAACTCACTATCTGAGCCCTCAGCGCCTGGATCTCCTGCTGCTGACTGGCTATCAACTCCTGCATCCGAGACTGCTCTGCTCTGTCCTGGTGATCAAAACCTGATCGGAGCCTATGTGATGCTGCAAGGTAAAACAAAGTTCAGCAAGATTCTATCAAGGAATACATCAAGGGAAAGAAGATTTACCGGCCAGTGGTCAAGTACCTTGCCACCGACCATCATACCAACAAGGACAGGGGTGACATCCACAATGAAGCCAATGGGGATGCTCCTGAACCAAGTAAGGTAATCCATATCCGCTGCCTGAAGTCTCTCCTCAAGAGGTTGATCATCCATAGCAGCGACCTAAAAAGTCCAGTCATATGAGTAGGAGGATCAATCGGCACCCGTACCACTCCATCGATCTGTCGAGTAAACGGCTACCCAAGGTAGAGCTCCCAACTCTCAGGACTATAAAGAAGAAATCTCTGCCTGGAGAGAGCGAAAGCATCTGTAGCCTCTGGAGTCTTAAATAACTTACTCCCGACTCCCGACATAAGGAGTAAAGGAGAGCTACACGAGCAGAACTTCGAAAGTAAGCCTCACAACAAAAGGAGAGGAAGAGATCAGACAAGAAGGTTGATTATATATCTCCCTGGTCCTCACTGACAAACTCGAGCTGGCAACGAACTGTCATAAAATAAAGAGAAGGCAGAAGGCTGCTCTCTGGCATCTATCCACCACCTACTAGCTCGAGGGAAAACATCTCCTGCAGTGGTCGAAGGGCGGAGCACAGGTAAGTACTCATGAGCCCAAAGCTGAAAGGCACAATCATTTCAGTAAAGCCTGCAAATGGTCCGCACCTTAAACTAGGCAATGGTACGGAATTACCCTAAACTACCATTTCGGGCAAAGATTACCATTTTGACCCCAGGGATCACAAAGACCCTAAACAAGCCTATGGTCACAATAAAGGCCATCTTCCCCAGTGTAGCAGTCCGTGAAGACTCTAAACTAACCTATGATCCAAAAATAAGAGACACTAAATAGGACGCTACTCTTATAGCTGCCTTCTCATACTAGATACTGGCAGAGGACTACTAGCAGCTAAGAGAGGAAAGCCAAATACAAAGAACTACCTAGCTACAAGGAGGGGTCAGGCCTTATCCCAGTACAGGAATTCTGAAACCTAAAAGAATCTCAATTGGCTAGGTAGGAAGGTCCAGAGGGAAAGCAAGCTGCAAGAGCAAAGGGAAGGGCCTATTCGCGGAGAAGAGAGCAGCAGTAGATTAGGTAGAGAAGATAGCTGTAAACGACTCCGCTCTTGTTAAGCTGGTATTTCATACCTGTGCTATAAATGAGCAATGCCCGGACCTGGCTCCAGGATAGAGAAAGAGAAGAGCTAGAGGTTTTTATTCTTTAACTCTTTAGAATCTTGTACTTCCACCTGGGGCTTCCATTCGATTGGGCCTTTTTACACTCGATCCGTTACAGTCGATCTTGAACCACAATTTCTTTTTGTTAAGATCGATTGTTGGGCGTGAGATCGATTGCAAGTGCCTCCTCATCCTTACTCACTGTCAAGGTCAAGGGAGCGGGCAGACGCAGATTATGATAAAGAAGATGGGGGAAGAGAGAACAAGACGGGGCGAAGTGGGCTCAGGCCAAAAATGAACCAAATGCAGGGTTACTTACGTTTTATGGCATGTGATTATGATGATAATGGAGGAGTACATGATCTGCGTGAAACGAAAGATTCTTCTAAACTTACTTTGCATAGAAGAGATGGACTTCCAATCCAAAAGCCTTTGCTTGTGGTTGCCTCCTGGCCATGCGCCATCGATTCCAGTTGGAAGCCCTTTCTTATTCGCTCTTCAGCAACTTCTTGTGCTCTAAAACACTAGAACGACTTGCCTCATAAGAGAAATGACCTGCGGGAACTCACTCCCCTTTTGGGGCACTTGACCTTGGGTTTCGGACTTGAAATCCCTATTCTTCTTAGGCTCAACGAAGGCGCGTAGGGGAAATCCACCAATGGGCATAGGTAGCCAGTGACGGAAGAGAGGACTGAGCAAGGCGAAATGCTGTTTTTAAATAACTTCTCACTTGGCAAGGATATCCATGTGGGAACCCATCTCATCCCTTGGTAAATAAAATAGGGATAGAACGGAGACGGGGTCAATATCGATGGGTTAGGATGGGAATAAATTCCTTAATCCTAGAAACCAAAGATCTCACACGATCCATATCTGGTATAGGAGTCACCATACTCTTCAAAGTCTCCTTATTCACCGATAAGAATCTTGCAAATCGAGAAAAAGGAAAGGTAAACACTTTACCAGTAGATCGGACCTGGAATCATGCCGGTATATCATCCTACGATGAAAACCCGGAATAATCCTAGGATACCCCGACTGAGTTATAGATATTGGTACAGGTAATCTCATATGAGGGGCTTTCACCCCACCATATGCAGTGCAGTCTGAAGTGACGATGAACATTGCCTCTCCCCCAGAGAAGATAGAGTGACCTTCCGATGGGGTGAGTTGGCTTTCCTGGCAGAGTGACCGATTCCGCCTTCGCTGATGTGGGGAAGCGGCCTCCCTTATCGAGATAGCAGGGACTTGAAGGAAAGTAAGAGAAGAAAGCCACCGATTCACTCCAAGTGGGAAAGTAGTGAGTTCTGGATTCTCTCTGGGTGTGAAAGATAGGTGGAAGAAAGGAGGAGAGTCAAAAGGATCAAAGGAAAGGAGTTCCGTTCAATGTGTTGTTGTGGTTGAGTCAATAACATCCTATAAAAAAGAGCTAGGCCCAAAGGCGATAAGAAGTAATAAAACTTCAGCGGAGACAGGTTAAAATAGGGGCATTCCAAACAAAGGAAAGAAGTGCAGATATGAGAAGGTAGATGCTTTTGGGTTCTAAAAAACTAAAGTAAGGTAGCGAAGTTCAAACTGCTCTTACGCAATTAGTAGGACACGGAGGAACAACCTTAGAGTGATTCAGTCGATACAGAGGCTTGACTACTACGATGGAAAGTTCTGAAAGAACAGATTAGATGTGATTACCAATCGGCTTACTCTGCCTTTGCAAAGACTGTTTATGGATATGCTCCTTATACAGGAATTGAGGATGTAAAGAATAACGATTTAAAGACCTGTCAGATGAACCTTAAGGAAGATCTACCGAAACCGCTTGTCTTTCTTATAGGTTTGGCTTCCGAAAAGGATTCAATCCAGGCATTTCTAAGCGGGGTAAGAGCCCTAATAAGGGAAGTACGAGTCACTAATAGATCTAGCTCCAAAAAAAGCTGGTAAGTCCATAAAAGGGTGAAACCAAAAGCAGAAGAAAGGGGGAATCGAAGAGGCCTAAAATCAGCCTTTTGAAGCCCTTCTTAACGAAAGAGCACGTTTTTCTAATTATACTATTATGCTACAGCTACTGGTCCAACTCCACCAACTAGATAAGCTAGATCAACACCGGCTTCCACGTCTTTGGAAGTTCCCAACCTTGTACTACTATCTCCTTAGTTTTTCTCCCTCATTGTAGGTATTTTGTAGCTGACCAAACCCCTTAACCAACAAGCCAAGGCTCCCGCGGCTAGGGTAGGGAAGGCCCTTTCCAATGCCTCGAAAGGGTCTATCGAAAGAGAAGGGCGTGCTGGTTTCGAGGAAATGCATTTAGATGAGAGAAATCGACTAGGAACACGATGCCTATCCGTGGACGTAGGTCCCTAGGTAGGCGGGAGTGATGATGTAAAGGTAAAAAAATAGGCGCATCCATGGAAGGCCGACCTTAGCGGTGTGAAGCCATAAAGTACGAAACGAACAAGAAAACGGTCTAGCTAGCGGGGGTACTTGGGAAAGTTCAAAGCATGGTTCAATCCTTACCAACCACTGTTCGAACGGACCTTGACCTTGTCTGTGGCCAATGCCAAGGCTTCGTGACCCGCTAAGAAGTGGGGATTCATTTTGATGCTGTGACCGACCGGGGAGTGGAATTCTTTCTTTATGCCCCATATAGCTGTGAATTCACAGATTGTTAGGATGGACTTACATCACTTACAGTCTATGGAGGCAGCGAGGAAGTCCGTACTAGTATTCTATTGAAAGTAATCGATCACAACTTATCATGCACGACAGGAGCTAAGGCAAGATCAGAAAATGGCTTACCCGCCGCCCACTTATCCAACCAGATAACTGTCTGCTCACCTCACTTAATTCACTTAATCCTACCGTTATGCACTTTCCATATAGGTTCGGATTGGTGAAGCAATCGGCAGAGAGCATCTCGCCCATGTCCCTCCATCCGTGGTAAAGCACCTGCTCACTCGAATCAACGATTTCATAATGGATTGCTTGTCTTGCTATTGTCTTTCTAGCTAATACGTCTTGGAGCACGAAAAGCTATGTGAAGTAAAAGATGTATATTCGCTTCTCTTTCTTTTCTTATGAGAATCTATCATCAGTAGAACCATAGCACATTTAGATAAGCTTATAGCAATATCTGCCCGTATCGGAATGTAGAGTGGGCTCAGACCTGAAATCTTAATCTTAGTTCAACTGCGCCCTGCAATCTTTCGTCTTTCTGCGGGCGGGTCTGGCTGAGCTTTCCATGGATAAATTCTTCCCCGATAAGTCGTAACAAGGCGTGGAACCCTGTCCCCGTCTTTCTCTGCCCGCGGGTAACTAGTCTGAAGAGCATTTACAGTCTCCGCTCTTTTCCTTGGGTCAAGGTCTCCTTTACATCTTAGCTCCCATAAATATGAAGAGCTGTGGCCGAGAATCGTAGAAAGATGGAGTGAGTTGGCTTTCCTTGCGGAGTGCCCGAGCAAGTTATTATGTCAACCGAGGTGTTATCTATATTGGATCCCAATGGTGTAGTGAAAAACTATAGAGAACTTTTGTCTAAAGCAATAGTCCCTAGGACCTGGGTTAAACCCCTTAAGGGTATCCCGATCCCTTCTTCCGCCCGAACGTACTTATCGTTTTCAAATCCAAGGGGAAAGATCTCTTGTTTGGCTAGCGCTGGCACGTCTCTTGTGCCATTCCTTTAGTAGCATCTTTCCCTCAACCCTCAACGACCGTAACGGGTGTCAGCTCAATCAAATGGTCAGGCTGCTTTTCATTGGCCCCCGTGCGAGAAGGTCTTAGCCTTTCCCGTCCCCCATTACCGATTTACTAGAAGTAAAGATTGATTTCCGGGGGACTGACGAAGGAAGAGCAATGAGCGTAGTGTTGAACTCTTTCACGCATATTACCTATAGCGCCTGGTGGCCTAAGGGGCAGGACTTCTCCGTCTTACTTGTTTATTGGCAACTGATTTAGCTCCTGAAATATATTACATTCTTGATTTCCAATTAGGTCAGTAGCTGGCCGAGTATCCGATAGACCCTAGAAACTTGATTATAGAATCAAAAATAGTGACGATGCTTTCCTAAACAGGTATTGAAAAGCCTTTGTTTGGGTTAGGCCTTTTCTTTTCAGCAAAGGAGATTTTTCAAGGTCTCAAAAAAAGATGTAGTAGTGAATAAGGATTGGTGCGGAAAAGGGGGCGGCCCCTCTTATTCTCCTCTTCGTCACAGTACAAAGCTTCAAGTAGAGAGCAAATATAACGGGAGGAAAGTGGCATATAATAGTACAAGCTTAGGAAGGGAATGTAAGTCATAGAATCTTTCTTCTCTATACTACGCTCTGGGCCTAGCTGCCCATATAATCTATTCTGTTCTGTCTTTATCCTACGCTCTTCGTCTAAGAGCAAGATCCAATCCCAAAGGAAAGAAGACAGATCGCAGAAGAGAGTCCGCTACTAAGATAGGAGAAAGAAAACTACTAGAATAGGAAAGTAAGAAGACTAGCTCGGCTGGGGGAGGACTACTAGCTGGATAGGATAGGTCAAGGGCAGTCCTAAGAGCAGGAAAGACATATTCTAATCGACGGAGAGCTTATGGGCCAGAAGCGCGAGGAGGGTTACCACGGCCTAGGGAGAGAATCCCATGATTATCTGTCCTTCCTTCCTACTAGCTACAAGGACCTAACAGCGGATTTACCGAAAGCAGAGAATAGGTTGCAGCTCTTCTCTCTCTTGAAAGTGGGAGTTTGGGAGTTATTTTGGTTAGTAGATAGATGGGTACTCACATACTGAGTGTATCGATAGCTAAGCGTGATCGGTAGGAGCTTTCGTAGTGAGCTCCGGCCCCATGTCTGGGGTAGCGGTCTAAGCGCAGCAGAGCGAAGGCACTTTCTTCCCTTGGTGGAAGGAGGGATTGCAAAAACCGAAATAGAAGGGGAAGAAAGGGGAAGCACTCCTACGTCGAACTTCTTCTGCATTTCTTTCCCGAAGCGCGAAGTCGGTCTTTGTTTTGTTATTCTAGACCTAGATGCGATGCCCCTTTCGTGTCCTGAAAGAAGGGGCGACCTATGAAAGTCTTTGCTTGCAATGCTAGGTCCTTTTTTCGCCTCTACTAAGGTTCTGAAAGAAATAAGCTTTCAATTTGTGCATCGCAAGGTATTGACCAGCAATCATCCAAGGTTGCGAAGCAAAGAGTGCTAGAATTTATGTGGAGGTTGACTTAACTAAACCTTTAAGATCTGAGGTTTGTGTTGCTGATTAGATTAGAGTATGAAAAATGGCCCCAAATTCGTTTCAATTGTGGCTTAGTTGGGCATGTTAAGGACAATTGCACTGTTGCCCTTGAAACTGAGGTTGCTAAAGTGGTGGTTGATGATAGTCACTCGGGTGATGTTGCCATGGAATCTACGCCTACTTCCACTCCTGTGGAGCCTGTTAATCCTTTTTAGCCTGTTGTAGTTCCTGGCTAGTAAGGAGATTGGTTCTGAAACGGAGAACCTTGTTCCGAACCTTGTCTCATGTTCGAGGAGGAAGTGAGGAAGAAACAATACCTAAGTGAAATTCTGGATGGCTATGCAGAATGAGATCTCACAGCTTCTTCCCCTGCCAAACAACCTGAGGCTATTCAGACTAAAGGGTCAAAGTGATATGACCCGAAGAAAGTGATCATCCGTCGAGATGTATACTTCGATGAGTCAGTGCCTGCAACAATTAAAGGAGGATCTTTCCTGTAGGGGAGTTTTTTTTCTAGTAGTTTTGCTTTGCAATGAAAGTTCCAAGTATCAGCCTCTGATTGACTACGGGATTAGCCTATAGAGTTCTGCGGCTACACTAATAGTAGCTTATAGAATATTGAACTTCGGTTGTTGATGTAGTTGTTTGTAGAAATATAGATCTCTGCTCTAGAAAGCTATACAGGCAACAACGAACGCGACCCCATAGGATAGAGCAAAACCCGCGGTTACTTCGCTCAATGCGCCTTATTCCTTTGTTTGAATGCTTAAGCCTAGCGCTTGCTGGTTGATTTATCCACTCATCCTAACCCCACCGTAGGCCGGAGAGGCCAGCCCTAGCTCCAACATCGAGGTGAGGTCTAGAAATCAAAAGAAAAACGTTGTTTTCAGGTTATTTGCCTTTAAAAGGGAAAGGAAGAAGTCATCCCCCTTGCTGGAGGAAACTACCTTTCTATCCTTCCCTACCCTCTACCCTAGCTTTTAGGGCTAGCTTTTTGCAATATTTCAAATCCAGGAGCCTTGTCTCGTCAGGATAACCCAGGAAAACCCGCGTTCACGTGGTCCCATGAGTGGTTCAAAAAGGGTCCAAATGGAGGTCCTTTTCGGGTAGCTCCTAACTATTCTACAATCAGGCTTACGTTTTTCTTCTGTCGGGCGCATGATCTCCGGCTGAGCCGACTTCAGTCCCATTATATACATATATATACGAGATGTACTTCATGTACTTAACCTTGGGCTTGGAAATCGAGAATATCGGACAAAACTAGTCAAAGTATACCCCTTAGATCTTTCGTTTGGACTACGGAAGAAGAGGGCCGAGGCAAAGCGGGAGCATAAGCCTTTTCGGAGACCAGACTTCTAGTCTATGGCCTGAGTCAGTTCCAAGACCCCTTCGATAGAGGCTCGAGCCCTAAATAAGATTTTGGGGATCTTGCCTTTTAACGGGGACAACTCTTGCACCAACCAAGTCTCTTTTAGGTTGAGAAAGTTCCACCAGCTCGAAATGCGCTTTATTCGTTCGCTCGCCAAAGCGCGAACCCGCCGATCGATCCACCGGCCTCCATGTCCAGCAGTAGCCCTATGAGGTACCGCTCAAGCCAAGTAGCGCGGTCTTCGGGCCGAAGAAAAGCTTTATTCATTCAGTTGAAACGTAAACTCCATTTCTACCCCATCCCTAACAACCAACCTTGATGCAGCATCTAGGTAGTTCTCATCAGGAACCATGGTAACGAAGTAGGTAGACCATTTAGCATGTGTCCTCTCAATGCCTGAAAACCAGTTATTCTTTCTCCACCGGTTTTGGTGGCTATTATGTACGATTGGGGAATCATTCTTTGGAAAAATCATATGAACTATCTTCCCCACCGCCCGCCGCCCAGACTCTGATTCTTCCCTCTCGCGTTATGGGCTTTGATGCTTACGCGCGCCTTAGCACGCGAAATATTGCCTTCCGCTAAGCAGAGCTCTTTCTTGCCCTTTCATATTGTTCGGTCCTCCCTTCTCTAACACTGCGCTAATAAAGCACGGGGCTATTAAGATGTAGAATATGTCCCCTATCCTATACTCTTTCAATCTCTTAAGATTTGGCCCTATCCTCCATTGAATTTGGTCTATCTTTTGATTCTGGTCTACCCTGAGAGATAAAGTAGCCTGTACCTTTCCTATTCATTTTTTTTTTGAACCTATCTTGTATCTATTGATGACTAAAACCTCCCTCCACTCGTGGGATAGGGTTCTTATTTCTATTCTGATTTGGAATGGAAGAACTTCCCCACCTCACTACTCAACCGTAGCTTTCTACCTTTTGATTATTGTAATTTTTTCTCTATCATACAACACCCGTGCCACTTGAACGAACCTGTAATTGCAGCAGCCCTTTTGCTTTATTTTACGGGCTCTAATCCGCTTTTTCAAGCTTCCCATCTGCTGATCAAGTGAGTGAGGTCGAAACACTTCCCAGGTCGGGGGGTTTTTCCGGACATCTAATCCATGCAGGTATGCCAAATGACTTTGTGTTTATAACGAGAAAGGGAAATAGAATGAAGCAAACAATGTATAATCAGCGGCTTTTGAACGAGGGGGAAGTCCAGAGTGAAAGGGGAGAAGCAAACAGCACAGCTAGCTAGATAGGCATTAGCTCGAGAGAAGAGAGGGACATGAGCGCGCAAAGCCCTGGCTAATGAACGAGACAGCGCGCATTACCTTGCTCTTGAGTTAAGCTACAAGCTTAGAACTAGGAAAGGCGCAAAGGCTCTAATCAAGTAGGCACTCTAAAAGAAAGCTTTGATATAAGGCAGGCAGGGCAGGAATGGGAATGTCCATAAACCATACAAGATGTTGCCTTATGGATCTGGTTATGAAGATGATAGAAAGGGCTTTTCTCGCTTGTTTAGTAGAAAGGGACAATCTCCTCCTCGAGGTCTTATTCTGTGTCCCGTGCTAGGAAGCATTACTCTTCTTTTCATTCCAAATTCAAAGATTTCCCTAAAAAAGTAAAACTATTTTCGTATTTACACCGGGAATGGAGTCAGGGGTGTCCTTTCCTAACTATCTGTAGTAGTATGTAGTATCGGTTAGGAGTCGGAAGTAGGAAGTAGTAGTAGAGTCAGTCACAGTCTAGTAGTGATATCATTTCTATGGGCATTTTCATGTAGACAGAATGGCAGTTTAAAGTGAGTAGAATAAGGTGGACACTAGAGAACGGGCTCCCTCTAGTTAGAAGGCTTTCTTTTTGCCTTCTCTTTCGTGTTGCTAAGTAAAGGAAGTCCCATCCCGCAAGCCAAGCAAGGGGCCATGCGGTCACGCCGCCCCACTCTGAGAACTGAAGTCAGTCCCCCTTTCCTGTCGGTCGACATTTCAACTCAACGAATGAATACCTTCGGTCGGAAGAGCTGGAGTTATGGAACCTAGCTCCTGCCGTCCGGCCCACGATCAACAAGATAATGAATGAAGGCGGGGGAAGGGAAGGAAGTAAGATACGTACTAGCAACCCGAAGGCATCCTTGTTCTTTGTGTTCTTTGGCAGGACAGATGGGTACTGAGCTAAGGGGAAGCCTTTCAATCCAAGCAAGTAAAGGCGAAGCCTTTCAGTCCATGCAAGCCAGTAGCGCCACTACGATTGAGAGAACTTCCTCTTTCCGGAAAGAGGGGGAAACTCCCCCAGCCAAGACAGGCAAGACTCGATCCCTCCTAGGCCGGTGTCAAACCCTCCACCTAAGGGATTTGATCAAAAAGCACACTGTGAGTACCACATGGGCACGCCGGGACACTGGACTGATAGATGCTACAACCTAAGGCACAAGATTCAAGACTTGATTGACCAGCACTTATTGGAATTCCAGGAAGGAGGAAGCAACCCCGTCATTACAAAGAATCCATCCCCTACGCGTGGAATCAACGAGACCGGACCATCCAACAGTGCAGACTAGCCCTCTTTTCCAAGAAGCTCAGACATTATCGGTTCATCAACATTTTTCTGCCGACTGGAAGTTAATAGCAGACGAAGACGAAGATGCATCGACAGACGCATACGCAAACACCGGGGAATCTCTCGTACTGTATCGATCGGTCATCCGTGAACTCTCGCATCTGTTTAGCGAATCGATTTTCTGTTTAGCTTAGCTCATCCCGCTTATCTTTCATCTCGGTTTATAGAAAACGTTCTTCATGGCCCTTTTTATTTGCTAAATCGCGAGTTTACGGGGGTCTTTAGGGTCACGATAGGTCCCTTCAAATGCAAAAGGCCATTTATTGAAACTGGAATTAAATAAGTTAAGTATAGTACGCAAGGAAGGACCTATTTGAAAGGAAGGTAACGGCTGGCACATAGGGACATCAGTTTAAGCTCCCTCAATGGGTAGCTCATCTCATTGGCTAGCTAGTTCATATGGAATAGGTCTCTGGCTTGCTTCTGTCCCTAGTCAATTTTGGGCTGAAGCTGTTCTGACTGCCGTATATTTTTTGAACCGAATACCTTCCTCTGTCATCTCTGGTCTGTCTCTTTTTGAGAGAAGATTTTCTACCCCGCCTGACTATGAAGAGCTTCGAGTCTATCGGGAGAGGATGTGGTGGTAACCCCCGCAGTTTCGTCTAGAGCCGGGCGTCCAGCCGTGTAGGAAGACTCACCCTAGCCACTATAGCGACCCCACCCCCAACTCTAGCTGAGAAGCACCCTCCATCCACTTCTCCTTTTCCGTGTGCCCAAAAGCCCGCCCGCCCGGTTTATGAACCCCTTTCCGATTACCTCACCCAATCTCATGAGAAGCAAGCCCAGCGGGCCCTGCTTTAACCTGTCCCCAGACAGCCAGCCCTCACCAGGCTGCTGGCATTGCTAAATGCTCCGCCACGAAGCAAGCTCTCCCGAATACGACAGATGCGGAAGTGGCTAAAGAAGTCGGAGGAAGAAAGTAGTTGGGCAACTGTATACACGAGGGTGCATTAGTATTCTGGGAATTGGCAACATTGACAGAAAGGGGAAGGGGTAGGAAAACACTTTTTTAGGTATAGCTATACTAAAGTAGTCGGCCTAACCTTCGGTTCCCGTAACCAAGTTTTTCTTTCTCACTCCTTATTTACTTTTTCTTACTTCATTCATACTCATACTTTTTTACTTTTTCTGAAGGGCAAACGGCGCCCTCTACTTCTACTTCTAACTAAAGGCGAACAGCCGGCATTGCAAGCAAATAGAGAGCCCCCGCCCGTTTGAGCCGTTGCGAGCCGGAAAGCGGACCGGCAGTTTGAGTCGCGAAAGGGCCGCTTGCTTAACTTAATTATATTATTAATTATAATAATAATAGATATATATAATTCTATATCCATCTATAAACAATAAGAAAAAGAAATATATAAATAAAATAAATTCTTTTTTTTATCAAATTGTTCATTCCTGGGAAAAGGAAGAAGCAGATAGAGCAAAGGCCTCCTCTTTCCGTCCGCTCTTCCCGAAGTGAGCGAATTGCATGTAGAGATCCGTAGGGGCTTATAGTTTAATTGGTTGAAACGTACCGCTCATAACGGTTATATTGTAGGTTCGAGCCCTACTAAGCCTACCACCCCCTTCTCTTCACCTGATACAAGGCAGTCGAAGTCCCCGCCACCCTGCAGATCTCAATCTAGCGACGGCACCTGGAACTGCTGCCGCTGCCCTTCGGGCACGCCTCCTACGCTTATCACTCACCTATGCTCTTGCAGCATGCCCCCTTCGTGCAACTACTCAATAAAGCTCAATACGATACGGGAAGGGAAGAGAGTTGGGACGGAGACGAATCCAAGCCAACGAGGTCACGAACGGTACGAACGAGTTGGAGAGCCTGTTGACGGTGACTTTGATTGCTATTCCCGCTCCAGTGGAGATTGCTAGCTTTCTCGATGGGAATTGGTAATACGTGGTCTTGGTCTTTAAGGAAGCGGTGGCAGGGCAAAGGATGGGTGGAGATTAGGGTATAGTCAGGATATTCCACTGGATAGGTAAACCCATTTCTAGTTCGTTTTCAAAATGGGAGAGGCTTTGCATTCAAGGAAGTTGATTGGATGAAGTTAGAAGTTACTAGAACGTATTCTTCTAAGAGGGGCTATATAATTCAATAAAGTCATTCGTACCGGTACCGCACTATTTCAATCAAAGACCGCTGGCAGACCCGGTAATTCTTATCATCTAACTGGCACATCTGTCCTTTGCACCTCTCCATATGTATGTGCTTTAGCCCTTATTACACTTACACTACAAAATTGCTTATAGAAATCAAAAGATATTCGTCTTGCTGGTATACTTCGGTATGCCGATCGAAGAGTCGCGATGGGCGACGTACGAACCCATGGGCCTAACACATTGCCTTGAGGGCTGACATCCCTATGCTACGGTACGGGAGACCCCCCCTGTCCCGCAATAGAGGGAGGCGGAAACACGTTCGCTGTTTCACCGATTGTACCTCGATTTGAGGGTTGAAGGATGTGAGTGGATAAGCGCCGAAATGAGTACATGATCTAATGAATCATGAGACTCTTCGATCGATTACTTCAGTTTTCAGTTATTCGATGGCAGATTCTATTACTAGCCGTTCTAGTTTTGTTTGTAGATATCTTCGAATCTGCCATAAATGCCCCTTGAGCTAAGAAACAGATCGCACCAGGCTTGCCCGCCTAGAGAGAGAAGCTCTAACCCATCTCTATCCAACTTGTTGCCACGTGCGTTCTACCTTTTTATTCTTAGGAGAGTAGTAAGTAGTAAAGAGCTTGCTAGTGAAAGGAATGCAAGCAAGGAAAAGATAGCTGTCTTTGCAGCCTTACTAGTAATAGTAGCTTGCGCGTCCCTCCATTCATTCCTTCCGCCAGGAAGGCATGTGATAAGGGTGCTCGTAGATCACCTAGGGAGCTTCTTTCTTTATGTGCAAAAGGTTTTTCTCCCTGTGCTTCCAGTTCTTGAAGTGAGTTTGCGCTTTGCCGTCCTGAATAGCCCATTTCTTCTATGGGGAGATAGCCCTCCAGCGTCTTTCTCCTATCTGCATAAAGCAAAGGCTAAAGTCAAGGGTTGAATCTCCTACAGCTAACCTCTTCTGGAGCTAGGGCAATGCGATCTCCTATCTCCGACCTCTCATTGCTAAGTGCGTAGTGCTTTATGTAGATGATATTTTTTTAGTGCATGCGAACGGGACCATTTAGATCATCTCCGTCAAGTGATGGAAATCCTACGGCGAGAAAAGCTCACTATGCATTTTTTCAAGTCCATCTTTGTGACCGATAGCGTGATTTTGATCGCTTTTGTCCTGTCCCTATATCGAGGGTTTTAAAGAGGCCTTAAAGTCGATCAAGAGTTGGTTCAGGCTATAGTCGAGTGGCCTAGACCCAAGACCATTAGTGAAGTTCGTACTTTCCATGGTCTAGCTACTTTCTATCGGCGATTTCTACGGAATTGAAGGACCGCGCGCCGGTAAGCGATTGCATGAAGCAAGGGAGCTTCGAATGGACTAAAGCAGGCGACGAAGGCTTCCCTTTAGTCAAGAAGAAGATGCCTTAAGAGAAAAGAAAAGTGCTCCTAGACTCGCCTTGCCGGATTTCGATAAAGTTTTTCAAGTAGATTGCGAGGCTTCGCACTTGGGTATAGGCCCTGTCCTAAGTCAAGAGGGACAACCTAAGGCATTCTTTAGCGAGAAAGTCTATGATGCAAAGAAGCGCAACCTATGACCTCGAGTTTGATGCGATCGTGCAAGTGCCATTATCTCATTCAAAGGGACTTTCTTTTCTTCAAGAATAGTCAGATTATGTCTTTATCTTTAACAAGATAGTAGTCTAATTTGAAGTACTGATTGTTACATATAATAGTGAGACCTATGAGATGGCTTGAACCGGGCTTTCTACTAAATCAAAGAAGCCATATAGAAGAACTAATGGACAGACCGCATAAGACTACTGGAATGGAAAGAAAGAGAAGGGATTCACGGGCATTAGAGAAAAAGGAGACGACTCCTCACACCGTATAGACGCCACCCACTCCAGAGGATGCAACAGTGTCCCTCGCTCTCCCAGTGCATCGAATTACCCCTATAAAAGGAAGGGTACCATGAGCCAATTTTGAGACCTCATCGCCCGCCAGAATTAGACAAGTGTTGCGGCACTCAACTATCCAGAAATCCCATTTCTGGTCAAAGACAAGGAGTCATCGCCTTGATCAGTATAGGGGCTTCCAAATCCCGTCCCAACTCTTGCCAAAGGATGCGGTGTGGCATGCTCCACAAAAGCATTCAAAAGCAATCACACTTTCATAAAAGCAATCTGAGATCCGAAATCTCAAACGAAAAAGCGCCATACTTGAGAAGGATATTTCTCGGTCTAATCTTTTCGATCAGTCTCATGCTATCGGAAGTCTCGGTGGAGGTAAAGACACAAACTCTGCCAACAGTGGAAGTTGTAGTGAATCATTCTGGCCCTACATCGATCCATCAACCTAATAACCCACAAGTCGCAGAAGTGGGTCACTCAATTGACAATCAGGATTCATGGCACCCTTCGCACGTCTTTATAGTTTTTTGATTCGGGCTCAGACTAAAAGTTTGAGAAAGGATCTTGTCCCAGCCAGATATTGGGAGACGTTCCAAGAACAGGCATATAGTGTGGATGGCTCTAAGCTCAAGACTCCGCACTTAGTTCAGGCAAGGAGTTTAGTTGCTGCTTTTGCTATTGCTGCGCAGGCAAGGAGTGAGCTATAGAAGACAGCTTTCACTCGCCTTAGAGAACTCCAAGCACAGTAAGCAAGGGAAGATACATCTAGAAAGAAGGAAAGACAGGGAAAGATAGAAGGCATTCTAATGCATTCCTTATTCCTCTATCCCTAGAGATCCTCAAAAGAACAACCGCAACTGAATCTACTAGATATGCGCATTCCTGCTCTTGGAGTCTCAGACTTCTAACTCTCCTTACCTGAAGGACTTCTAAAAGAGGAGATAAACCTCTAGAAGGAAGCTACTACTCTACTCCCCTTAGGAAGGAAGAGAGGCAGGAGCCATTCAAAGAGCCTAGCTACCTGTCTTGATCGATCTAATCTATTCTTACCTTTCCTGGCTTGCTCTAAACCGACAGGAGCTACTTGCCCCAGGTAGTTGATTACAGAACCAACCGTAGCAACATAGAGCTACCTGAATCAAAGTTCTCCTTGCTTATCTATCTTGAGCAACTGGACGAGAGGAAAATGAAAAGATATAAAGAATTAGGACACAAGATAGTCCGCTACTCGGATAGGAACTAAACCAGCTGGCTAATAGGAAAGAAGAGAGAAACTAGCAACAGCTACTAGGAGAGGATAGGAAGGGCTAGCTACTAGTCTGATAGATAGGATAGGACTACTAGCTACTAGGAGAAGAACTCCCACATCCAAGAACAAGAGCTACCTAATCCATTCCAATCTGTCCTTGCGGGTTCTAACCCTGCAGTAAAGCTACTTGCCTAAGCTAAGGTATTCCCACTATATACCAAGACCTAAGAGCTCCAAGGCCGCCTCGGAGATTCGCTTGCTGCTCTTGTTGACGTCCTTCCTACAGGTCTTCTGCTTAGAGTCCCTTATTCAACTCCAAGTACAGGAAGGAATACTTAAACATCAAGAAAGAACAATCTCAGGCTTTGCTCTACTAGCCCCATCGCCTAGCAAGAGGAAAGAGATGACTACATCTTCTCTCTTTTATAAGGCATTATAGGATTCCTCTAAACCTAAAGGAAAGGAGCTACATGACTCAGGAGAAAGCCCTTTAAACCGAAAGAACCGTGCGCCATCCCTACTACCAAAGGAATTCTTAAACCATCGAATACATTCTTTTCTATCCTTCGAACTACTCTCTAAGCCCACGGGAAGAAGTCTCAGGTTTATCTATCCAGAATCCACCTACCCTAGCTACATTCAACTAAAAACTAGAAGCGGTGAGTCCTAAGTACACTCACTGTGAGGTAAGGAAGTTCATAGCCAGTCCTAAACCTCAAGGGAAGAAGAAGCAAAGAGCAATCGAATTCTAAAAGCGCCTTCTATCTCTACCCTAAAAGTCATCTCTTTCTTCGCCTAAGCTCCTCCCTAGCAGCACTCTTCAATTAGCTACTTCACTCAGGCCTATCTTGTTCTAACCTTCCTACTAGGAAGGACATTACAACAACAAAGAACCTAGCTACTGGGCTACCATCCAAGAACAAGAACTACTAGCAGCTGGAGGGGCAGGATAGGCTAAGAAGGCAGTCAAGGACATCAACTACCTAACAGCGGAAAGACCGATTAGGGATATAATCCATTCTTTTCCTTCCTATCTTTTCTAACCATACAGTTAACAACCAAAGACGGAAAGAAATTCTATTAGATAGGATAGAGTAAGACCTACGAGAAAGAGAAAAACTAGGAGAGGAATGCCAACAACAGCGGATAAGCAGAAGCGGAAACCTATTATACTTTATACGCATTGCAGCTCTTGGAGTCTAAGACTTCTAACTCTTTAGCCTCATTGGACTCAAGGACTTAGATGAGCTAACGGTAAGAATAAAAACCTTACTTTAGGAAGGAAGGGGATAAAGGAAGAACTTTCTAACTATTAGATGAATGAGAGTGATTATATGACCATCTTGATTCAACCAAAAGGCCCATAGGACCTATAATAGGGGAGTAGCTGAGGCTATCTAAACTCTCGTTTAAATGCTTTAGAGAGGCCCCTTGAGGACAACTTCTTACAGGGATTACTATATCATACTACTTTCACTGGCCTTTGGACTGAAGAGAAAGGGCATTCTAGCCCCTCTCTCTCATAACAGAAGAGAGCAACTACAGGAAAGGGGAACTCTCTTAACTTACTGCCTTAGCCATAGCTTCATACTAGCTACTAGGAGAGACTTCGATGCACTCACCTTAGAGAACTTATAGTTAGGTAAGGAAGGGAAGATACCATCCTAGAAGTGAAGCTACCATCCTACAGGTAAGATCTATCTCTTCTCCTGCCTTGCTCTAACCTTCAAGGAAAAGGAAGGATAAACTACAGGAAACTCTTAGACGCAAGGCTGCCTCACTCATATCACTGTACTAAAGGCAATCACAAACAAGAAGAGGTGAGTCCTTAACTCCAAGTACAGGAAGGACACTTTAGCTACATATTACTCCCAAAGGAAAGAAGAAAGATCCAATCTAATCTATTCTTTTCTTTCCTAGCTTCCCAAACCAGCTAGCTACTAGGAAAGAAGAGAGCTACTAGCAAGAGAGGGATAGATAGAAGGGCTTATAAGGCATTCTAGAGGGATATAAACCTACAGGAGCAAACTTATTCTCCTCAAATTGCATTGAGATCTTGGAGTCTAATAAGAACTACAGGACGAGAGAATGATATTAACATCACTAGGAGAAGCGTCCGGGTTGTAAGAGGCACTTGAAGACAGTACCTAGCGCCTACAGACTGCTTAAGGGAATAAGACCTTTAGCTCCTAGGAAGAAGGAAAGAAGGGATGAGCGTAGATCAGGGTGGTCGTAGAGAGGAAGGAATCCCCTGCTAAGGATATCTGTCACAAGAGGACTACTCTTTGATCTCTCTCCTACGCTCTTCGATAGCTGCTTGGCTTACAGGAACTACCAGATTGCTAGATCTTATTTCTAACCGTCAACTAAAACGCCAAACGACGATCCTTGCTTGCGCAAAACCGTCCACTAAATTGATTCTTGACGTCTAACGCTTTACTATCGCGCACAAGATACGAACAAAACAACTAACGCTGCTCACGCATTTACGCCAGGAAGAGCCAACTGCTTTCTTTGGGATCCGCGCTTGGGGTACAATCTATTTATTATAATTATAGTACACAACCGAGTCTCTTAATAAAGAGAAGTTGGGGACATAGTCAACCTCCTACTATAAGAGCGATTCCCTGGGACCAGGATCGAGGGAAGGGGAAAGATTGAATCTTGAAAGACTGAGCCCGGCTAGCAAGATCGAGAGGAGGAGGAACGGAGAGCGAAAGACCGTTAATTTCAAGGTCTTCACATCCATATGGCAGTGCAAAAAAGTAAGTGGAAAACCTTATTTTTAGAAGTTAGGAGACAGGGATTAATAAAAGCCATCTCCGAAAGAATAGAGGGGGGGGGGAAACTACAACTGATAGAAGCAGGAGAAGCATTCTTTCCAAGTTGTTCCATCCTTAGAATGATCTGTGGCAGCATCACCAGACCCAGGCTCTGAACTAAGCCCTTCATATACATCCTCTTATCCAGCTATCGAAAGGCCAGTAAGGAATTTACCTGGATCCAATGAACCCTGTTCCTCGCCAGATGACTCCCATTCTCTTTCTCTTCGTCTCGACGCTACAAAGCAATCCTTTGAAAGGCCCGGGTGGGATGGAGGGAATAAACAACCAAGTGGTGCCCCCGGGTGATCCAATCCATCGATTGAGAGCTCTGAACAACCTTCATCTCCCAGGCCCAGAGAAAGATGAAGCAAAGAAAGCACATAGCGTGGCACCCCGTAACAATGGAATTGAGCTTGGCCCTGTCTCGGCCTTAACCACAGCACAGAACGAAGTGAACGCAGAATGCTGGTCTTTCTTTCTCCTTGGCCTTTTCCTTTTCTGAACAAACCGAAGAAAGAGTTGTATCCGCGATAGCCATCGTCGATAGGCTATGGGTACGGTTAGAAAGCATCAGTCCATTTGGATAAGGTGGGAACTGCATCTATTTACATGAAAACAAAGTTCAGGCCGTCCTGATTCAAACCGCTGTCCCCCTCAATAATCAATAGCACATTCGTTCGGGCTCGTTACTACAGATTGGTAGGCCGAGGAATTTCCCCCCTATTAGTAAGGGCCCTAGCCCTCCAACGAGAATGTATTTCATCATTCCAATCCGGTAAGATACGGCTCAGCCAAAAAGCCGTCTCGCGCAGGTGACAAAGTGAGCGCCTTGCGCGGCTTTTTGGCCTATTCTTTCTGCTTGTTGGTTTTTCTACTGCTGGCTGGCTCCCAGGCTTTCCTGCTGCCACTTTCCTCTATCTTCATCTTGAGTTTCATTCCTTATCAATCTTAATCACATTCCTTATATGGGCCTACAACCCTCATTTGATTCAAGTCTTGCCTTCGACCACTTCACCCGAACCCTCCCAAGATCAGCAAACAAGTCTTTGTCTTCATGGCGAAAGATCGGACGATCTTCCTTCTCTCTCTCTTCCCCTTGCGCTTGTAGCTGCCTAAGTGAGTTTGCTTGTCCGGCCTGACTAGCCGAATTCTCTTCTATTGAGAGATGTCCCTACGGCGAATTTCTCCTATATGAATAAAGAAAAGAGAGGGTCAAGGGGGATTGTCTCCTAGGTCCCAGCTCTTCTGCATCCCGGTGAGTTCGGTCTCCGAGACCTCCGATCAGCGTATGGAAGTAGCAGCTATGGAAGAGTACCTGCTTTTAACAAAGAAAGACAGGTTGGTTTTTTTCCGTCTACTAGACTATGCTCACCCTTTCGTGTACTGCAAGTGTATAATAAGGTATCTGTTGAAGGGCGGTTGAGAGAGGATCTAAAGCTTAACGAGCGATGCGCGCTCACGTGAAGCAAGGCAACATTGCATGCTGCTTTTCATGCGCGAGTCCAATCAATACAATAGACCTTAGGGGAAGATAAGACAGACACCCTACCGTGACTGACAACAGGTGGGAAGTCCCAACAGTGTTGACACCTGAGCCAACTCCTTTAGGGGACGTACAAGACAAAACTCTGAAATCTATTATAAGTATAAGGGCACAGCCGGCTTCACAGCAGAAGAAAGCAAGTGTCTTCACCCGCCTAGGGGATAACCTTCATATCTAAAATCCTTAAGATTAGCTTAACCTGCTTCTATTCTTAGGTTAAAATGACCTTTGCAACTAGGATTATATTGACTTAGCGGTCCTCCAATAGGCTAGGGTCTCCCTTCAAGCTGCAATTTTCAATAACCGTAAGGTTAATACTGACTCCGCTTTATTCTTTAGGTTAGACATTCTCTAAAACTAGGGTCAGTTTAACCCCCTTGATTAGTTCTGGGGTTAGGAAACCCTTGCGAATCACTTTCTCCGTCCCTAGGTTAGAGTAACCATTTTTCAGTCCTTGGGGTGGTTCCATTCCCTTTAGGTTGCAGAGGAGAAGAAAAAGAGGAAGAAATAGGATACTTCTCACATTGCCTGACTTCACTTTACTGCAGTCAGTTATTCTATTGCTAGGGTCTGAATAATGGTTCTTGCTATTCCTTGGATCCTAGGCCAAAGTATAAAGAAAGCGCTAAGGAGTTTGCCCCTTAGTTCGATCCAAGTAGTTCAAGCTGGAGTGAGACCCCCGGAATCTGCTAAAAGGCAGCTAATCTGAGGAGTCATCCCCAGAGGAAGTACTGCCTGGAATCCACCAATAAGTACTGCTTCGGATCCTTGAGTCATTCCGGATTTGCATCCAATAGGCATTCCTGATTGTAAGCCACCAGTCATTAAGTCAGTAGCTATTTTCCATCCAAGAGTCAATAGTGAGTTAATCTATCTAGATCTCTTCTCCCCCTGGTGTATAATCGTATCTAAGCATATTACGAGCAGTGTAGTGAAGGGTCTTCCCGGGTGGGTGACCCGAATGATACGCTTTTCTTCCCTCCCGTCTGTCAGTCTCTGGGAATACGATCCCTCAGTCTTTCTTCCTAGCGGGAAGATAGGTCAAGTTGCTACTTGTGAAAAGGAGCATTCCGCAACCGCATCCAATCCAGTAAAAGCCAGAGTGAAAGGGTATCCTAGACCTCTTGATAAGGCTCTTCTTCGCCAACCCTTTTTGATATTAGACGTCCATGCGTCAGACTGATTTTCAGTGGTTTTGTCCCCCTCTGTGGGGGCCCCTTATAAAGAAGTAGGATTTCTTTTCCAGCATCAAGAAGTTCATCTACATTGAATTAAGCCAGGGAAGCGAAGGTAAAGGCCTATGTGTTTAATTTAAACATCGCGAAGTGGGTGGAGTACTTAGCCCTAAATTCCCGCGTTAGGATCTAACTGTTGAGTAGCTTAACGCGGCATGGGCCGAAGGCACAACAAGCAAGCGAAGCGATCCTTGGATTGGGGTTTCTCGAGTGCCGCTAGGCAGGAGAGAGATAGCCCTCAATACAATCCTTCGTTCCGGTATGGGCAGTTTCCTTCGTATCTATTCTATCTAGTAGCTATCGAATCATACGATTATATTTATTCTTCTTTTCATTCATTCAATGATACTTCAATTTGCTTGTCTAAGGTGTCTTTCGAGGTACACCAAAGACGGGTAGATGTTCAGTCTCAGTGGCAGAAAACCAATACTGTTTGGAACTTCACTTCTAGAGCTCCATCTCTCAGAATCAAAAGCTGGAATAATGAGTATATGGAGAGATGATCCTAAGCTTTCTTTCAAAGAGTGAGTGAGGGTAGGGAACACGGGAGTGAGTTTGTTCCAGTCAATAAAAGGTAAGGTCTCGCTTAAGTGTGCTGTGGTATCCCCCGAGCAATAGAAGAAGAGGGTCTCTCTCCGGGGTCACTCTCAAGATAAGTAGGAGCATCTTAGTGCACAACTGATTGTGTAAGAGAGTGGGTTCTTTCTATTCTTCCGTCAGGCAAGAGGAGCGTGCTCTTCTTTGTCCTCAAAATCTCGTAAGAGAATAGAATATAGGGCTATTTCCTCCCTCAAAGGGGTGCTTTTCCCCCTCGTGATTGGGTTTCCGTCCTTGTATTCCGATTGTTCTTACCGAGCTAGCGAATCTAAAGTCTTTCCTTTTAGTCCGCTTGGGACACTTCTGCAATAAATAACATATCTTGAGGCAATCCCAAGCAGTTCATCTGACGCTTCTTCATATTCATATGAGTCTTGTGTGACTTCCTTCTCCGGTTGATCCACTTGAGTACATCGACCCGCCTTCGAACATGTTCATCTCGGGATGGGCTCAATCGAAAGATCTATGAAATGGCGTCTATATTGCAAAAATGGAGTTGGAGGCAGAGTGCCTTGAACTTCCTTGGGTCACTCCCTTCCATTCGATGGATTGAAATAAGATGGTTAGCTTACTTCCCTTCGAGAGATAGATGGAGTACTTGGGCTTACGGGCTCACTTGCTTCCTTTGCTCTGGGTCCAGGGATAGGAGAAGACAAGGGGCCTTTCAGCAGGTTTAGATTCGATTGATGGTTGGGCTCATGAGCCCCCATTGGATAGGGGGCGAGCAGAGGAACTTGAAACAGATGGTTTGATCCTCTGGAGGTTGAACAAATATAGCTATAGGTTGCCTCGGGAGGCTGGAAACAACGGATTTCTATGGATTAGCTGGTGCTTCTGAGCTCTCATTCTTTATTGATGGATAGCTGGGCTTCGAAAGCTTTGTAGCTGCCGGTGAGCTGGCTAGCGCAGGAACATATAAAGGAGAGTCCGCTGGTGGTTCCTAGCCGCTTGGCTCGGAATAAAGACCTGTATACAAAGAAGATGTTGATTGCTATTCATCCTATATATGCCTCGGAGCAGGAGACCTGGGAGGATAAATATATGCTTTTGAGCTCTCATTCACTGGTATTCCACCCACTGGGGTCAGATAGCTGCTTCTGAGCCTTCTGAGCTCTGATGATCTGGCAAGTTGATAAATAGATAGATCTGCTTCCTTTGGTCCAAGTGAAGGGATTACCTTCTCGTTTAAATATCCTACGGTTCTTTTCTCATATGACTGAGCTAGGTCTTCTCGCCGAGAACTTCCTTGCCCTAAGGGATCTAATTTGTTCATGCCAATAAGCTGGATACCTTCGAGTCCCTGGTAGCTCAAGTAGCTCAATAAGGGTGGATGCTTTTCCTGAGTGAGCTTCTTTCTTCAATTCAATGAGCGATGGGTGATCTCCTCGTTCTTCCTCTGGATTGTCTCCCCAATGGGGATATGGGAACTACAGACCGGGCCTTTCCTGAGAGTGTGCCTATCTAGGTTCCTCGAATCCCATTCACTCCGACGGCATTCAAGGGCCATTCAACGAGGTAACCAAGCCTGGCTATCCCGATATTGAGTCAACCCCTCCAGTTGTTAGTATGAGTCGGCACTATCATGGATACTGTTGCTATTGAATCTGCATGATCTGAACTGTACTTTAAAATAGAGTGATTTAGCTTCCCCTGCCTAAAGGCATAAATAAAGAAATGAATAAATAAATGCATAACTCGAGTGATTCCTCTTCTATGGGATCGTGTAGCTCGTAGCTAGTATCTTCATCAGACGATTATTAATACGATTAGATTCACATTTCTTCTACGTGGAAGAAGGTCTGCTCTCTCTGGATAGAGCACTCTGGAAGAAGGTAGTCTGCCCTCGAGCCTGGTCCCAGGGCATGGCTCCTCTAATAGCAGGTTGACTATGTCCCCAACTTCTTTATTATTGAGACTCGGTTGTGTACTATAATAGGTTGTACCCCAAGCTGACAAGTCCGGGATTCCTTGCTAAAGTGAGGACTGGTCCCAGTTCGACTCTGAGCTCCAATCTGATCCCAAAGAAAGAATGATTAAACCTGGCTAAAGGCATAAATAGAGTGAGTCCTCGGGTGATCGGTTCTGGTTCTTCCTCTGGATTGCCTACCAAATGAAATGGAGACCGAGGAACTAAAGTCAAGACCAGGCAGCCCCTTCAACAGGAGAGTGTGGAACCTCAGGTTAGGAGGTCTACTAGAGAGCACAGGGCCTCATCTAGATATCCTACTTCAGAGTCTCTTTTGCTTACTGATGAGGGGGAGCCAGAGAGCTTTCAAGAAGCTCAATCTCATAATGACAGGGTCAGCTGGATGAAAGCAATGCAAGAAGAGATTCATTCTCTCCAGAAAAATGACACTTATGAGTTGGTGGAACTTCCCAAGGGCAGGAAAGCTTTGAAGAACAAATGGGTATTTAAACTGAAGAAAGATGGCAATGAGAAGGAAATACAAAGCCCGGTTAGTGGTAAAAGGCTTTGGTCAGAAGAAAGGCATAAACTTTGATGAGATTGTCTCTCCAGTGGTGAAGATGAGTTCTATTAGAGTTGCCTTGGCTTTGACAGCTAGCTTGGACCTTGAGCTAGAGCAGTTGGATGTTAAAACTTCTTCATGGTGACTTAAAGGAAGAGATCTACATGGCACAACCAGAGGGGTTTGAAGCAAAGGGAAAAGAGCACTTGGTTTGCAAACTGAAGAAGAGTCTCTACGGGCTAAAGCAAGCCCCGAGACAATGATACAAGAAGTTTGATTCATTTATGGTGAGTCACGGGTACAAGAGAACAGAAGCAGATCATTGTGTTTACTTCAGGAGGTTCAGTGATGGGAACTTCATAGTCCTTTTGCTCTATGTGGATGATATGCTCATTTTAGGGCAGGATGCCAAGATGATTGGGAAGCTCAAAGAAGCTTTGTTCAAGTCCTTTGACATGAAGGACTTAGGGTCAGCGCGACTTTGGTATGCAAATCCGTCGTGACAGGAAGGCAAGGAAGCTGTGGTTATCACAGGAGAAGTATGTTGAACGGGTGTTTGAGAGGTTCAACATGAAGAATGCTAAGTCAACTAGCACACCACTTGCTAGTCACTTCAAACTTAGCAAAAGTTCATGCCCGACAACAGAAGAAGGGGAGAAAGCAATGGAGGCTCTTCCTTACACCTCAGCTGTGGGGAGCCTTATGTATGCCATGGTGTGTACACGGCCGGACATTGCACATGCCGTTGGTGTTGTTAGCAGGTTTCTTTCTAATCCGGGCAAAGAACATTGGGAAGATGTGAAATGGATCTTCAGGTACTTGAGGGGTACTTCAAAGATGTGCTTAAGGGCAAGAGATTTATTTAAAGACTGTATTCGTAGACCAATTGCTAGCCTTAGCTGCTTGAAAGGCTCATCCTTATTCTTGCTTAACCTCAGCACCTATTGCACTGATTGGATTGACGCCTACCAGGAGTGCTTACCGAAGCCCATATCCGTTAACTGCCAACCGTTTTCTTGCTTGGCTTATACCGTAACCCTTTGATTGGCTTGGCCTTAACTATACAAGGGGGACCTTATACCTTTCTTGATTGGCTTACCGATATGTTTGCCGTATACCTTAGATAAGGAAATAGCCGATCTCATCTCAATAAAGAAAAGTATACGGCATAAGGCAAGCGCATAGCGCTATAAGCCAGCCAATCGGGTAAGCGAACTGTGTTAAGCCAAGAAGTAGGATAGAAGGAGCGCTAGTAGCGAATCCCTGAGATTGGAATTAAATCTCGAGAAGAAACTTTAATTTCAATTGAATAGATCCGTAAAGCAGAATAATGATGTTCATCTGAAGTAGCCATTCCCCTTTCAGTAGTTGAAGTACTTTCATCTGTCGGAAACGATCTCAATCGTTCCAACCGGGCATCTGATGTCAACGGGCGATCGGGAAGAGGAAATCTGGTGTGAGGTCTGAGGTCAACTGTCTTATGTCACCCTGCTTTAATGAGAGTACTCTTTCCATTAGGAGTGACGGACAGACGCCTCTCATCCTTTTGGATTTGGAGATGAGACAAGAGATTCATCACCGGGAAGGAAGTCTCACACACAGTGAAAAGAGTCGGCTTGGAGAAAGGGAAAGGCTACTAAGGCGAAAGGGGGCTACTCTAACAAGGCAGAAGAAGAAAGCTAACTTCATTGCAAAAGCTTGATTCGAACCGGCACTTGTTGGCTCGAAAGCCTTAACAACCCTTCCTCAATTGGCAGTTTCGAGGTCAGAGTTGATTATAAAGGCGCTTCCCGTCCTAAGCATGCATATCAGGCCGACATAGGTGTCAATTCAGCGCGGTAATCACAGAAGTTTGATTGCAGTGTGGTAAGAGGTCAGTCAACCAATAAGGGAAGTCAGGGGTACGGCTAAGCTCTCTTTCTCGCTAATAAACCGGTCCATCCTAAGAGATCGGCATCATACTCAGGACTGTGTCGAGCAAGGGCCGAAGGGATTTTCATTCTACACGCCTACGAAGCATTCAGTTAATCAAATAGCATGCAGTAAGAATAGCTTCAGACCAAAAACGGAAGGGAACTTGCATACCAGTTAGGAGGGATCGAGTCAAACTTATCTAGTGTGGCAAGTGACGATTTTTCTTTCCGCCACCCTGGGGCGTATATGAACAAAAATACTGAGGTTCAATCCCTTTTTCCTGTAAGAACACTCTTATTTCTGATCTACGACCACCCTGCATTGTCAGAACGTCAGGCTTTGATACTGCAGTGAACTTGTTTTGTAAAGGGGGTCTTCATCATTGCATGGAAAATCTTTCAAATAGTGGTTACTTCTCGATTTCATGAGAGAAATCCAAATCATACACTCATAGTCATCTATTCAGGATAAAAAATCTTTATAACCACCAAACTCAGTAATGGGAGCGGGTCCCCACACGCCAGAATGAACAACATCAAAAGCACACAACCCTCTACTCAAACAACAAGGAAACTTAGTTCGAAAATGTTTAGCAAGTTCACAAGTACCACAACGAAAATAAGAAGCTTGAATTTAACACTCGATGAATAAGGAAATACAGAACGTCGAACAGATAGAGGAGGATGTCCTAATCTAAAGTGGCAGAGAGATGTCCTCTTATGTGAGAGAGGACTGGTACGCCTGATTCCGATCGCCACTTGTGGTCAGAAGATACAGTCCATGAGCTTCACGACCCCACCAATCGTCCTCCCGGTCCTTCAAAAGACTATTATTAGATAGAAAGTGAGACTGCAATTGAGGCTTTTGGTGAGGGAACTAACAGAAAGAAGATTTGAAGGAAAGCTTGGAACAAGAAGCACAGAGGACAGGGATAGAGAAGGAGAGACTACAGCTGTTCCAAGACCAGAGATAGGGGTGAGTGAAGTTCATTGGAAGCTCTGTCCAAAGCAGAATCTTCAAACAAAGAAGGAGCTGCTTCCTAACCGCTTTCCAACATCATCTTTCTCGCTTTCCAAAGCAAAGACGACTAACTAAGCAAAGCACTAGGTACGGTCAGCCTTAGACAAGCCAATCATTCACACCTGACTTTATCTATATAAACTTTTTCTATAGCTAGTCCTATTGAGTAAGGGAAGGGGTCGGTAGGCTCTCTATCTCAATCCGAGGAACTGAACTAGAGCTCAGGAAGAAGCCAGCCCTAAATCCGCTTATGATAACTTCACTTCACGATTGGACGGCTAAGCTAAGCACCAACTTCCGCAAGGACTGCCCTGAA